TTGAAATATCTTCCATTTTTTTTTCTATACACGTCTTTTTTTCGGGGGTCTACAGCCATTATGTGGCATAGGAGTTACATCCCGTACGAAAGTTAATAGTATACCACTTCTGCGAATAGCTCGTAATGCTGCGTCTCTTCCGAGACCGGGACCTTTAATCATGACTTCTGCTCGTTGCATACCTTGATCTACTACTGCACGAATAGCATTTGCCGCTGCGGTTTGAGCAGCAAATGGTGTCCCTCTTCTTGTACCTCGGAAGCCACAAGTACCGGCAGAGGACCAAGAAACCACTCGCCCCCGTACATCTGTAACAGTCACAATGGTATTATTGAAACTTGCTTGAATATGAATAACCCCCTTTGGTATTTTACGTGTACTCTTACGTGAACCAATACGTCCACGTGAACCCTTTTTCGGTATAGCTTTTGCCATATTTTATCATCTCATAAATTTGAGTCAGAGATATATGGATATATCCATTTCATGTCAAAACAGATCCCCTATTTGTATATCAGGTCTTTAATGAGCCTTATTATCCTTGTCTTTGTTTATGTCTTGGGTTCGAACAAATTACTATAATTCGTCCCCTACGACGTATTAGTCGACACTTTTCACAAATTTTACGAACGGAAGCTCTTATTTTCATATTTGCCACTCCTTACTTTAATTTTGAATCTACTTCTTGGAAGAAAATAAGTTTCTTGAAATTTTCAATTTTGAATGGTGAAATAAATAGGGAAACACCTAATCTTTCGAATCTTTGTTGCGGAGTCGATAAATTATACGACCTCTGGTTGAATCATACCGACTTACTTCAATTTTGACTCTATCGCCTGGCAGTATCCGTATAAAACTACGTCGGATCTTTCCTGAAACATGACCTAGAATCATATCTTCATTATCTAAACGAACCCGGAACATACCGTTGGGAAGCGATTCAGTAATTAAACCTTCATGAATCCATTTTTGTTCTTTCATTCCAGGCAAAACCCCCTTGAAGTATTAACTAGTGGAGGAAGAACCCTATTAGACAACCCAGCACTTCTCTTTTCTTTTTCGCAAATAAGAAGTTTCATATTCAATTCGGATATTAGAAAGATTACCATATATAACACAAAATTTCTCCGCCTATTCTTTCTAGTCGAGCCTCTCGGTCTGTCATTATACCCCGAGATGTAGAAAGAATTACAACACCCATCCCACCTAAAATTCTAGGAATTCTTTGATAGTTAGAATAGATTCGTAGACCCGGCCGACTGATCCGTTTTAAATTTAAAAGATTTCTATAAGTGCTTTTCCTATTCCTTCTATGTCGTAGGGTTAAAACCAAAAAATATTTGTTGTTTTCTCGATGTTTTCTCACGTTTTCGATAAAACCCTCTCGTAAAAGTATTTTCACAATACTTTCGCTGATATTAGTAGATGCTACTCGAACCACGCTTTTTCTATACATATCGGCATTTCGTATAGAGGTTATTATGTCAGCAATAGTATCACTACCCATGATTAATTAAAATTATTGGTGCCTCCAAATTTGGATATAATCAACATGTTTTTCTTTTTTTTTTTTTTTACGTATTTGTTTATGAATATTAATTTTAAAAGGTATATACGTGAGACAAAATCTACTAAATGAATCTTAATCTATTTCTTTTAAATACCCTACTATAACCATATCGTGGTCTCATTTTATAATACCTCGGGAGCTAATGAAACTATTTTAGTAAAATTGAACTGTCTCAATTCTCGGGCAATCGCACCAAAAACTCGAGTTCCTTTTGGATTTCCTTCTTGATCAATCACAACTGCAGCATTGTCATCATATCGTATTATCATACCGTTGTCACGTTTAAGTTCTTTACAAGTACGTACAATTACAGCTCTGACCACTTCTGATCTTTGTAGAGGCATGTTTGGAACTGCGTCTTTGATCACAGCAACAATAACGTCACCAATACGAGCATATCGACGATTACTAGCTCCTATGATTCGAATACACATCAATTCTCGAGCCCCGCTGTTATCTGCTACATTCAAATGGGTCTGAGGTTGAATCATATCATTTTTTTTTTTTTTTATCCGTTTTTACAATACAAAGGTCAAAGAAAAAAAAGAAATATTATTTGTCCAAAAAAAGAAACCTGCATCCGCTATTTTTAATTAGGGCCTATTTCTTTTTTAGCCCGAAATTATAAATTGAGCTCGTATAGGCATTTTGGACGCTGCTATTGAAATAGCCCTTCGGGCTATATTTTCTGTTACTCCACCCATTTCATAAAGAATTCGACCAGGCTTAACAACAGCTACCCAATATTCGGGAGAGCCTTTACCTGAACCCATACGTGTTTCTGCGGGTCTTACTGTAACTGGTTTATCTGGAAATATACGAACCCATATTTTTCCACCGCGACGTGCATTTCGTGTCATTGCTCGTCGACCTGCTTCTATTTGCCTAGATGTGATCCAAGCGGGTTCAAGTGCCTGAAGAGCGTATTTACCAAAACAAATAGTATTACCTCGATAAGATATTCCCTTCATTCTTCCTCTATGTTGTTTACGGAATCTGGTTCTTTTGGGGTTATAGTTGATGGTTTGTTTTGAATTCCATCTCTACTACAGAACTGGACGTGAGAGTTTCTTCTCATCCAGCTCCTCGCGAATAAAAATAAATTCAAATTAAAGATTTAGAATTCAATTAAGATATAATTTGAATTAAGATATACATGTATTTAATAAGTAATCTGCTGACTCATGGATTTCATTTAATCTAGATCAAATCTATTATTAATTTTTATATCTTGTTTGTATATATAGTATAGATAATAGATAACTAAATATATTAAATAACTTTTTTTTCTTATATTTATCTATTTTAGATTTAGAATGTTAAAAGGAATCTTTCTTGTGTTTTACTCTTTATCGTATTGGATTGACCCTAAATTTAGCAATCCAAGAAAATAAAGTTTTCGCGGGCGAATATTTACTCTTTCAATTTCTATTTCAGTTCTATCATTAAGTTCATAACTTTTCCGAATAGATTAATTGGTTTCTGGTCGGTTCCGCCATCCCGATCAATGAATCGTTCGAATTCATTTTCACTAGAATCTTTTGAATTCACAGGTTCCATCGTTCCCATCCCTTCTTACTTAATGGTTAGGTCTGAATTCTACAATGGAGCTATTAGTTCTTGAGTCAATATTCTTAGTCTTTATTGGCTCGAAGCTCTTTATTTTTTGTTCGATGAGCAGATCCTTTTAATGATGAATCCTTATTGATGCTTTATTACACAGATTTTTTATGAGATGACTCATAGACCTTACATATTGGAATTTTATATCATCCATATTCTTTTTCTTTCTTTCTTTCATCCTTCCATTTATCCATACCCTTTCTTTTTTATTTCTATTGACAACTTAGAAGCAGATTTTTTAATGAAAAAGTATTTCAGTTGCTACAACAATATGAACAATATATCATATCTTGACTGGTTCTTTGGATCCAGATAATACGAAGGGATGAGTTGGTTATTACTTCTATAGTTATTTGTTTATACTATGGGGCTGGTTACTAACCCTCAAAAAACCAACGAGTCACACACTAAGCATAGCAATTTTATCAAAAGATTAATTTAATTTTTATTAAACCCTATAGAATTATAATTGTTTGTTCATTTTTTTATTGAAGAGAAAATAAAAATAAGAAATCAATTTCTCTTTTTGTTCCATCGCCGGATAGAATGCAAAGGGAAATAAAGGTTTATTTTATTATTCCCCGTCTATAAATATCCAAATTTTGATGCCTAATACCCCATAGATAGTTCGAACTGTATAGGAACAATAATCAATTTTAGCTCGAATGGTTTGTAGTGGAACCCTACCCTCTCTGATCCATTCAACACGCGCAATTTCTTTTCCGTCGATACGTCCTGCAATTTGCACTTGAATTCCTTTTGTATCTGCTTGTTCAGTTAATTCTATAGCCTTTTTCATTGCTTTGCGAAAAGAAACTCTATTTTTTAATTGGCCGGCTATAAATTCTGCAAGAATATTAGGGTTTCCGTAAGGCTTTTCAATTCGTGTGATAGCAATGTTAAGTTTTCTATTTACAGAATTAAATTCTTTTTGTAAATTCATCTGTAATTCTTCGATTCCTCGGGGTCGACTTTCAATTAATATTTTTGGAAATCCCATATAGATTATGATTTGGATCAGATCGATTCTTTTTTGAATCTCTATACGCGCAATTCCCTCAACGCCAGAGGATGTTTTCATATTTTTTTGTACATAATTCTTGATATAATTTCTTATTTTTTGATCTTCTTGCAGACCCTCAGAATAATTTTTTGGTTGTGCGAACCAAAGGGAATGATGACCTTGGGTTGTACCAAGTCTGAAACCAATTGGATTTATTTTTTGTCCCATGTTCCCCCATTACTATTACTATACATATCATAATACGACATAGTTCTATCCTTTTTTTTCCATTTTGGTTTTTGTGACCACTTAATAGAGTCGGTATCTATATATCCACCTAAGGATATATCTTTCATTACAATAGTTATATGGCAGGTAGGTTTTTGTATGGCAAAACTACGCCCTCGAGCTCGAGGTTTTAATCTCTTCACGATACTACCTTCATTTACTTCGGCTTTACTAATGACTAAATTTGCTTCATTCGAACCCATATTGAAACTAGCATTTGCTGCTGCAGAATAAACTAATTTGAAAATGGGATAACATGCTCGATAAGGCATGAGTTCTAATATCATAAGTGTTTCTTCGTAGGAACGCCCACGAATTTGATCAATTACTCTTCGCGCTTTGTGAGCAGACATAGATATATGTTGACCTAAAGCGTATACTTCTGTTTTCATAAAGTTCGCCTCCTACTAATAAATTACTACTAATCAATGATAAATTCCTACTAATCAATGATATCTATATATATTATTTTATTATAATTATAATAAATATATTTTATTATAATAAATATATAAA